TTTAAGAAATGAACATCCTTATTAGTATTGGGGTTCGGGGAAAGAATAGGAAAGGCGATTTCCCTATATTTTTGACCAGGAACAGGACCTATTACAAGAATATTTTTTTGAGTGGGGCGGTAGCTCTGAAAAGGAAGATTGCCTATCTTTTCTTTCATCTCGGGCGAAATACGATCAGGAGGGGCTAATTCAAACCCCTCGGGTAAAATAAGAACAGCTCCCACATTTAAAGCCCCTTTTTTACCATTAGCGAGAACTTGTTTCAGTTGCATATCATAAGGAATTCGAACAACTGCTTCAAATACAGTATCAGGAAGTACCGTTTGTGGAACCTCAATATCCACAGGCTTATTGGCTAAATGGCAATTCGCACATACAATACGCCCAGTCGCTTCTCGCGGATTTTCATAACCTTGCTGCGCAAAAATGGGATATGCATTTGAAACGGATGCATGAGTTATTATAGATAGCATTAGCGATACGGAAATGGATCGAGTAATCTCTTCCTTTATCCAAGAAAGGGTCTTTCTAGTTTGCATGGGCCTGGTCCAATAATGGAGCTAAAAATTTCAACAATAAAATGAGGTGGGTTACTAGTAGAGTTTCCTACCTACGATTCTGTTATTTACCAGAGTAGTTTACTGGAATATAGGACCCCAGAGGGGTAGAAGGGGTAAATACGGCTTTGTGTACAAAGCAATAAGGATAGGAATTGTATCGTCGGATCAGATCTTTTTTCAGTCAGCGTTAACCATTGAATCATAAAGCACTAGAAGTGACGGGGATAGACAGTTTAAATAATAGAAGGCCCAATAGTTAAAAACGGTATGTAAAAGGACTGGACAAAGGCAAATAAGAAGAGATCTAATTTGATCGTTATCGTTATGAATAAATCGAAAGGCGGAGCTAATTAGGAATTCCCAACCACTGATCGAATGTAATCCGAACAAAAAATCAGTTAATAAAAGAAGACAAAAGGCTTTTGTTGTGTCACTTAAATTATAGAAGGATTCTTTAATCCAAGAGTTAAGAATAACAAGTTCTTCATTACCCAGAATAGAACAAACACTTAGAATAACGAAAGAGATTAGATTTGTCGAGAAGTGCAAAATTGTATGGATACGATCATCATTGTACATATTCATCAATTGGATCGTTTCTTTGTGGATTCCTATACGACACTTTTGTGGATCTAGTTTGGGGCATTCCTTTATCATTTCGTCCAAGAGAAGGAGTTCCTCTAATTCTATGAATTTTTTTAGAACACTTTTTTTTTGAATATCATTCAGAAAAGTTTCGGATTGACTGATATTCAACCAATTAGTAACCCAAGATTCTAGAATTTTATTAAATGAGAGAGAGATCCACCAGGGTAAAAAGACTATAGATGCAAGATATAGAAAGGGAGTGGGTGTTTTTTTTTTTTTCATTTTTTCATCATGAATTTGTTAATGAATGCTTATTTTGAAGAAACTTCAATTAGGTTATGCTATAGAAAAAACGATTTCTATCTAAAGAGCATCCATACGTTTCTTCCCTGCTGCCGAAAGGATGTCTTCTATTTCTTCGGTTCAGTTATTTTAAAATACTTCCATTGGGACACGCAAGAAATAGGCTAATTCAGCAGCCTTTTTCTCAATTTCGCGTGGAGTCCAATTCTCGGCAGTACGGGTTAAGGGAATGGCCCCCTGACCTCGTATTTCCATATAAAGGATACGACGAGCATAAAAATCCTCTCTAGCTTCTATTCTGATGGACTGAATATCTTTCATAAGGAATCGTAGGAAGATACGACGGTTTCTTCCGGGGAATCCCCAACGAAAGATACACACTATTCCTTCTTTTCTATCGAATCGATCATAACCACTACCTACATTCCATGAAATTGTGCACCACAAATAAGAGCTTATAAAGAGACCCGCGATTCCATAGAAAGACATCACGACCCCTTGGGGAAAAAAAAGAATTTGCTGAGACGGAAATAAAGATATCAAATTTCTGCCAAGATAACTGGAAGTTCCAACCAATAAGAATGCGAATGAACCTAAAAAAAGGATAAAAGCCCAGAGAAAATTACTTGTTTTTCGAGACCCCGCTATAAGTTCTAGCCATAGATTTTCAGATCGACAACTCATACTAGACCCGGTTTCCTTTTTTTATTGTAAAAATAACCTAAATCAATTTCATTTTACTTATTACTTTGTTAATTTAAACAAGTAAAAAAAACTAGAATTCATTTAACGATATAGCATCTTTGCACATGCACAAGACAGACTTCTGCCATTTCTCTTCGAGGAAAGCCACATCTTATATTCTATTCTAATAAATAGAATAGATCTTTTATCTAAGTCTTGAATTGAAAAAAAATCGAAAAGATTTTGCTCGATCGGATCTACAAAATCTTGTTTTTTTGAACATGAAGAAATAAAGAAGCCATTGCAAATGCCGGAAATACTAGGCCTACTAAAGGCACTAAAATGGAGGGTAAGTTATTGAGAGTTGTCATAGAATGGGCTGACTCGATTTCCTATTTTTACCTAACTATTTTGACCTAATATTTGTCCCTGTTATTGTTCTATTTTTTATGTTAGAAAGGTATCTTAATCTTAGAAGAATTCTAATGCGTATTTCATATAGAATTCTACTAAGGATAATTAAGTGGGTATGTATAATAAGTGCAAGGAATGTAGAACGAAATAAAAGAACTTATTCAGATTTCTAAATGAGATAGATGTATACTAATCTACTTTCATTTTTATTCTCATTATTATTCTTTTTTTTTTCTTTTATTATATTCTTCTTCTCTTGTTCTTGTCTTCTCATTTTCATTTAAGAAATTCATTTCTTATTAAGAAATGAAAGAGTTTCTTTCAAATTCCCGATAAATCTTCTAGAATCTAATTCAACAACAAAGATTCTTAATAAAAAGAATGAGGATTCTCGCCACTTGAAAGATATAGAAGGACGTTTGAATTAGAAATTCTATATGGATAATTCTATCCAGATACGCAAGACAAAGAGCATGAAATTCTCTTTGCCTTGCTTCATTTCTCCGAAGGTCGCTTTCTCTTGTTAATAGATGTTAAAGGCTCTAACTTACTCGATTTTTTATTGGATCGCGTACCTTGAACAATCAAGTAAAGACTTGATTGTTCATTGCATTTTGATTCAAAGGAAAAAAAGCGTGCAACTCAAATAAGTTGGTAAAAACACCCTTTAAGAGGGTACGCGGTACGATTTTATCGAGTACGCCCGCTTCGAATAGGGGTTCAGCCTCTTGTGAACCTTCGGGTACTAGCACCTTCAAAGTTTCCTCAATTACTCTTTTACCTGCAAATGCAATGGTTGCGTTGGGTTCGCCAATAATGAGATCGCCCAACATACCAAAACTAGCAACCACCCCACCAGTAGTCGGAGATGCAAGGAGTGCTAAGTAGAGTAGTTTTATCTTTTTATTTGCCTCTTTGCGAAAATAATGCAAAGTGCCAGATATTTTAGCCATTTGCATCAAGCTATAACTTCCTTCTTGCATGCGCGCCCCCCCGGAAGCACACACTAGAATAAGAGGTAAAACTGCATTGCTAGCAGATTCGACTAAACGGGCAATTCTCTCACCTACTACGGATCCCATACTACCCCCCATAAACCAAAACTCCATAGCCCCAAAAACTAAAGGAATAGCGTTTAGCTGACCTTTGCCTGTTTGAATAGCTTCAGTCAATCCCGTGTCTTTTTTATAATCAAAGATACGGTCTTGATAAGGGGAATCTTCTTCTACATCTACATTTTCCAAGGCTTCTTGCTCCTCTTTATACTTCTCTAGATCTAGAGACTCAATCTTTTTCTTCTTGTCTTCGTCCTGTTTTTCTGATTTTTGGGCTGTACTTTCCCAAAGCCCTGATTCTGTAGAATTGGCCTTGTGCTCTGAAGAGTCGTCAGATTTGTATTCTGAAGAGTCTTCAGATTTGTATTCTGAAAAGTCTTCAGATTTGTATTCTGAAGAGTCTTCAGATTTGTACTCTGAAAAGTCTTCAGATTTGTATTCTGAAGAGTCTTCAGATTTGTATTCTGAAGAGTCTTCAGATTTGTACTCTGAAGAGTCTTCAGGTTTGTGCTCTGAAGAGTCGTCAGATTTGTATTCTGAAGAGTCGTCAGATTTGTATTCTGAAAAGTCTTCAGATTTGTATTCTGAAGAGTCTTCAGATTTGTGCTCTGAAAAGTCGTGCTCTGAAGAGTCTTCAGATTTGTACTCTGAAGAGTCGTCAGATTTGTATTCTGAAGAGTCTTCAGATTTGTATTCTGAAAAGTCTTCAGATTTGTATTCTGAAGAGTCTTCAGATTTGTGCTCTGAAAAGTCTTCAGATTTGTATTCTGAAGAGTCTTCAGATTTGTATTCTGAAGAGTCTTCAGATTTGTACTCTGAAGAGTCTTCAGGTTTGTGCTCTGAAGAGTCGTCAGATTTGTATTCTGAAGAGTCGTCAGATTTGTATTCTGAAAAGTCTTCAGATTTGTATTCTGAAGAGTCTTCAGATTTGTGCTCTGAAAAGTTGTACTCTGAAGAGTCGTCAGATTTGTATTCTGAAGAGTCTTCTGATTTGTATTCTGAAGAGTCTTCTGATTTGTACTCTGAAGAGTCTTCAGGTTTGTGCTCTGAAAAGTCGTGCTCTGAAGAGTCTTCAGATTTGTACTCTGAAAAGTCTTCAGATTTGTATTCTGAAGAGTCTTCAGGTTTGTACTCTGAAGAGTCTTCAGGTTTGTGCTCTGAAAAGTCATGCTCTGAAGAGTTGTAGTAAGAAAAATAAAACGTCAGCTGGTTCAGTTTCCGGCACAAAGACTTTAGCCTAGACCTACCAAATACCCGATCCAATAGCGTATTTTCTTCATGCCAGATGTTGCGCAGAAATTGTACAAAACAGAAAAGAACTGCACAATCTACCAGCCTCCTTTCCTCTAGAACATCCTCCGTGATCGTAACCCAAATCCGCCTTGAGTGCCATTTTCTAACTTGCTCGTGAAACTCTGGATTCTGCCTTGAGTACCATTTTCTAAACGCCTCGTGAAACACGATACACTTCTGTGTATCTGGATTGAAATCGGGATCACCGCTTAAAAACTTAAGCTTGTACTTAAAGCTATTCCAAGTGAAATTTTGGTACCCACACTTATGGGTAGATTCAGCTGGTGAATACGAACTCGAAGCGGACCCTCGCGCACACTTATGGGTAGATTCAGCTGGTGAATACGAACTCGAAGCGGACCCCCGCGCACACCTATGTCCAGATTCCGCTGCTGGACACGAACCCGAAGCGGACCCCCGCGCACACCTATGTCCAGATTCAGCTGCTGGACACGAACCCGAAGTGGACCCCCGCGCACACCTATGTCCAGATTCAGCTGCTGGACACGAACCCGAAGTGGACCCCCGCGCACACCTATGTCCAGATTCCGCTGCTGGACACGAACCCGAAGCGGACCCCCGCGCACACCTATGTCCAGATTCAGCTGCTGGACACGAACCCGAAGTGGACCCCCGCGCACACCTATGTCCAGATTCCGCTGCTGGACACGAACCCGAAGCGGATCTCCACGCACGTCTATGCCGATATTTGTCGGCTGAATCCGAATCGGATTGCTGGTACCTACATTGATCTTCTGAATCCGGGGGACTTTCCTCGTTCCCATCCCATCTCTCGGGGTCCTTGGCCTTCTCCACTCCAGATGCTAAAAATTCCTTATTAGCAACCCCGTTTACTACATTAGCAACCCCGTTTACTACAGATTGCCAGTCTTTCTCTTGAAATAGAACTTCATCTGAATCCCACTCAATGGGATCTTCGGAGGTCAAGTCTTGATGCATAGAAAAAAAACTATTAAAATCCAACAAAAAGTCAATTCTGTCAGAACTATTTACTTTGAGATGACAGTCGCATTGGTTACAAACATTATAATCTAACTTTAAATGTTGCCTAAAGTGCAACGCCTCGCAACTCTCGCACAGAGTCCACAAATGCGCGTATGAAGGTTCCTCATACGGAACCAATCTATTTTCCTCAATCGTAACCAATCTATTCTCCTCATACGGAACCAATCTATTTTCCTCAATCGTAACCAATCTATTTTCATCAATCGTAACCAATCTATTTTCATCAATCGTAACATCTCTATTTTCATCAATCGTAACATCTCTATTTTCATCAATCGTAACATCTCTATTTTCATCAATCGTAACATCTCTATTTTCATCAATCGGAATCTCTATATTTTCATCAATCGTAACATCTCTATTTTCATCAATCGTAACATCTCTATTTTCATCAATCGGAATCTCTATATTTTCATCAATCGGAATCTCTATATTTTCATCAATCGTAACATCTCTATTTTCATCAATCGTAACATCTCTATTTTCATCAATCGGAATCTCTATATTTTCATCAATCGGAATCTCAAGTTTGATACGACAAATAATCTTACTAAGTGCTTTTTCCATATTAAAAATTGAGTTATTCATTTGTAAATGTCCTTTTTTTTTTTTTAAAAGACATTCAGTGAGTTTCATACTCGGTATACCGAGCTTCGCTTCGAGATCCATGGACATCTAGTCCAATCTAGCGGTATACCGAGCTCTGAGATCCATGGACATTTAGTCAAATCTAGATTAATTGGCTTGGGGGTAAAGGTTCGGAAATTTTCAATTGAAAATCTCCGAACAAACCGAGAGCTCATAAACGGAATATTGAACGAGTTCTTTTCTTATCAAGTGTATAAAAAAAACTTCGCAAAAAACAAACAAGCAAGTTGACAATATCTATCCGGGGCCCGGATCACTATTCAGTATAGTGAATATAGATACTTCTGTCAACTTGCATGCAAATCAAAGGGGAAAGATACAAATACAATGAATACCAGCTGCCGCGTCACTGTTCAGTATAGTGAATATAGATACTTCTGTCAACCTCCAAGCCCAAATATTTACTTTTCAAAATTTTCAATCTCAAAATACAATGAATACCAGCTGCCGCGTCACTGTTCAGTATAGTGAATATAGATACTTCTGTCAACCTCCAAGCCCAAATCTTTGCTTTTCAAAATTTTCAATCTCAAAATACAATGAATACCAGCTGCCGCGTCACTGTTCAGTATAGTGAATATAGATACTTCTGTCAACTTGCATGCAAATCAAAGGGGAAAGATAAAAGTTTAATGAATACCAGCTGCCGCGTCACTGTTCAGTATAGTGAATATAGATACTTCTGTCAACCTCCAAGCCCAAATCTTTGCTTTTCAAAATTTTCAATCTCAAAATACATAGAACAGTTGGCCCTACTATCCCTAACTAAAAGGATGTCATCAACGAAAAGAGGCAATTCCCAATGTTCCTGACGTCGACTAAAGGATTCGCATTACTGGAACTCGAACCCTTATCTTTCTATTCCTTTTATTATTCATATATTTTCTATTTTGGACTTCAGTCCGATTATCCGTTGCATCTGCATTTTG